CATTTCGGACAATTGAACCTTCTCAAACTGTTTCTTTTTAAGAACCAAAAAGATTTGTGCCAAAATAACGGATGCCAAGAAGAACAAAAGGCCTTGGACACGTAATGGGGCCTGAAGTACTATTTCCGCATCCCCCTGACCAAATCCACCTACATTAGGATTACTTGTTAATGGTTGATCAACTTTGATGGATTCGCCTTCTGAAACAAGAAGTTCCGGTCCTGGAGGTATAATATCAATCACTTGACGTCCCTCTGACGTATCTGTTATGATTATTTCGTACCCCCCTTTTTCTTTTCGTATTATTTTGCTTACTATACCTGCGGCTGTAGCATTATAAACCGTATTGTTACTCTTGCTCCCGTCGGGATAAATCTGACCCCTTCCTCTGTTTCCGCCTACATATATGGGATATTTTAAAAAGTGAACATCTTTCTTAGTGGAGGGGTCCGGAGAAAGAATTGGAAAGGTAATTTCACTATATTTCTGACCTGGAACAGGACCTATCACAAGAATATTTTTTTTAGTGGGGCGATAACTCTGAAACGACAGATTTCCTATCTTTTCTTTCATCTCCGGCGAAATACGATTGGACGGGGCTAATTCAAACCCATCAGGTAAAATAAGAACAGCCCCCACATTCAAAGCCCCCTTTTTTCCATTAGCAAGAACTTGTTTCAGTTGCATATCATAAGGAATTCGAACAACTGCTTCAAATACAGTATCAGGAAGTACCGCTTGTGGAACCTCAATATCTACCGGTTTATTAGCTAAATGACAATTGGCACATACAATACGGCCAGTTGCTTCGCGTGGGTTTTCATAACCCTGCTGTGCAAAAATCGGATATGCATTTGAAATGGATGCCCAAGTTATTATACATATCATAAGTGATACGGAAATGGAATAAGTAATCTCTTCCTTTATCCAAGAAAAGGTTTTTCGAGTTTGCATGGTCCAATCATTGATCCTGAAAATTTCTACAATAAAATTAGGTAGGTCGCTCGTATAGGTCCCTATCCACGATACTGGTAGTTACTGAAAAATTTTTACTAAAATATAAGATATAGGAAGAGAATCCCTTGGATGTGATGTATAGAAAAAAAAAAAAAAGAAATTCAATATAAAAAGAAAGAGAAAAAATAAATAATAATATTATATTACAGTAAAGATAAAATAATATAAAGAAAGATACAATCAAAGTAAGATTTTAAATATTTTATAAAGTAAGATTTTGAATATTTTGCTTATGTGTACAAAATAACAAAGATTCTAATGAGATTTTTGGATCATTTTTCAGTCATTCATTGAATGATAAATCACTACAAGTGACGGAGATACACGATTTAAATAACGGAAAATCAAATATTTCAAAATTGTATCGATAATGACTGGAAAAGTGGAAACAAGGCCAGATATAATTTGATCATTATGAGCAAATCCAAAATCTTTATAAACAGAACCAATCATTAGTTCCCAACCGTGGGGTGAATGGAATCCTATACATAAATCGGTTAATAAAAGAATGGAAAAAGCTTTTATTGTGTCACTTAAGTTATATAGGAATTCTTGAACCCAAGAATTAATAAAAAAAAGTTCTTCATTACTTAGAATAGAATAACCACTTACAATAACGAAAGAGATTATATTTGTCGAGAAGTGCAAAATCGTATTGATACGATCCTCATTATGTATCTTGATCAATTGGATCGTTTGTTTCTGGATTCCGATAGGAAACTTTTGTAGATGTATTTCCGGATATTCTTTTATCATTTCGTCCAAGCGAGCGAGCTCCTCGAATTCTATGAATTTTTCTAGAAAACAATTTTCTTGGATATCATTTAAAAAAATTTCGGATTTACTAGTATTCCACCAACTAATAACCCAAGATTCAAAACTTTTTTTAAATAAAAAAGAGATCCACCAGGGAAAAAAAACTATATATATAAGATATAGAAGGGTAATAAATGTGTTTTTTTTTTTTTCCATTTTTCGTATGTGAATTTTTAATGAACGCACCTCATTTCTCGATTCTATATGATCTAATATTTCTATCAAGTATAAGTTCTCTTCCAAGGCTTCGAACTTATGAATCTATTCGCTGTTTTTATTTGTAAGCCAGTGGTTAGTCCTTGAATTTTGAAAAATGAAAGAATACAAAAAAAAAAAAATAGCCTAAAATAAAAAGAGTACACAAATGAAGAAAAAAATATTCTTTTTAGATATCTCAATTGCTCAATTTCGAAGCAATTTCCCCCTTTCCATAAATGTCCCCCAGAGCGACTCCAAATTCGGATTTAGAGATAAAAGAATTCCGTTCTATCAACAAAACAAATATTTCGAAAAAAAAAAATGGCCAATTTACCCATATCCCACAGGAATAATTAAGAAAGATTTATGAAGAATATTGTGATGTGATAATAAAAAATGAGTGGCAAAAGCAAAATAAGACAGAAAGGTTAGCATTCTAAGTGGTCCAGTCCTTTGCTCATTACATTAAGGTTAAGGAAGACAAAAAAAAGATAAAAAGAAACCTCGACTGACACATGACAAAAAAAAGTAGAGATAATTTCCAAGATAGAATCTACCGATACGTAACCTATCAATTTCAAATATTGAACATAAAAAGAGAATTTCTTTCTATTTTATTCCGAAATGCTTTGTTTTGATCTATGAGATGGGTCTATTATTTTGATTTCTTACTTGTTTTGTTATTGGATTTAGTGAATTTACATACGCATAACAAAATTTTTAGATTAAAAAGTTTGATTTTATAATTGGAATTGTTCCGGATACGTATATATAATACGTATTCTTTAGTTCATCAGTTCATCAATATTGTGAAGAAATTCCAGTTAAGTTATGCTATATAAGTTTTGCTATAAAAAAAGAAGACTCTTGGATTTTTTCACTCCTGCTACGAAAATGCTCATTCTTCAACTAATTTTAAAATACTTCAATTGGTACACGCAAAAAATAGGCCAATTCCGCTACTTTTTGCTCAATTTCTCGTGGAGTAAAATTATCATCAGTACGAGTCAAAGGAACAGTCCCTCGGCCTCTTATTTCCATATAAGGGATACGCCGAGCGTAAATACCCTCTTTAACTTCTATTCTAATAGACTGAATATCTTTCATAAGGAATCGGAGTAAGATGCGACGATTTTTTCCAGGAAATCCCCAGCGAAAAATACATACTATTCCTTCTTTTCTATCGAATCGATCATAACCCCCACCCACATTCCACAAAATTGTGCACCACAAATAACAACTAATAAATAGACCAGCGATCCCATAGAAAGACATCACGATCCCTTGTGGAAAAAAAAGTATTTGCTGAGAGGAAAATAAAGATATGAAACTTTTTCCAAGATAACTGGAAATTCCAACCAATAAAAAACCCAATGAACCTAAAAAAAGTATAAAAGCCCAGCAGAAATTACTTATTTTTCGAGACCCCGCTATAAGTTCTATCCATATATGTTCTGATCGCCAACTCATACTAGATCCAGTTGCTTTTTTTTGGAAGTGGGAGACTAGCCCATTTGATTTGACTTTCTTTTTTTTTTTTTGTTTCTGTTTCCGAAGTAATTTCCATCAACTCGCACTATTTTGATGTGAATCTTTAGGAGGAATTCATCGAATTCATTAGATTAACAAATAAAGTAGCCTCATCCTATGATCTCCTATCTACACATATATAACATGTTATATCGTATTAGATTATATCATATTAGACTAACTAGATATCCGTATTAGGATCTAAGTCTAGGCCTTGAAAAATAAATAAATGAAATCTACTTCCATCGTACCTAATCGGATCTAAAAAATCTTGTTTTTTTGAACATGAAGAGATAATGAAGCCATTGCAATTGCCGGAAATACTAAGCCCACTAAAGGGACAAAAATGGAGGGTAAGTTGTTGAGAATTGTCATAGAATGGGCACCTCAATTTAATATTTGTACCTGTTTATTTTTTCTTCTAATATTTTTTTTTCTTCTATCTTTTAATTGGAATTTTTATTTCATTTTTATATTATTATATTTAGATTAGAATATTTATATTCTAATAATTAGAATCGAATTTAATATTATTTTTTATATTAGAATATTCTATAATTCTTAATTATATATTATTCTATATCTATATTTAATTTCTATTAACATATTCTATATTCTAATATTCGATATTTATTAAATTTATTAATTATCCTATTTCTATATTTTCTATTTTTGTTTAATTTCTATTCGAATATTTCTATATTCTAGTATTTTGTTCTATTATTTTGAAGAGAAATTTTTGAATATTATTATTTATTATTATTAAATAGATTATTATTTTATATTATTTATTATTAAACTTTTTTATTAATTTTTTAATAATATATTCTAATTCTACATATTTTTGTATTTTTATATTATTCTATATATATTTCGATATGAGTAGATAGTTTTCTATTAATATTAACTATTCTATTAAATAATTTAAATAATTAAATAAGCAATTCTCTTAAAATGAAATTAAACATTAATTATTAAATAAATATTAATTAAATTAAATATTTCGAAATATTCTAAAATATTCTATTAAATTTCTATTTTGTAGTTCTACTATTAGATTTTTATATTCTATATTATTATTTTATTATTAATTATTATTTTTTTATTAATTATTATTTTATTATTATATTTCTATTTTTATTATTCTTTATTAATATTAAAATTAATATTAAATTAATATTAAATTTATATTTTATATTAATATTAATTCTTTCTCTTATTTCATTTCGTATTAATTCTTATCTTATTAATTAATTATTATATCTTAATAATTCTTATATTACTATATTAATATTACTATATTACTAGTAGTAATTCTTATATTACTAATCGAATTATTTAGTAATTATTTTAATTATTTGGTAATAGTAATTAGTTTATTAGTAATTATTCCAAAGCTAATTTTAGAATCACTAAGATTTGTATATAATAAAATTATATCGAAATGAACATATATAATTCTAATAAAATAAAGTCCAAAGAGTATTGAACTAATTAAGTGACTTTTTTGTATTTCTACATGAAATATATATGATAATCCACCTATTTTTTATTCTTCTTTATATTATCTTTTTTTTTCTTGTCTTATAACTTTCTTTTTTTTTTTTACTAAAATAAAAAATAACGAGTTTTTCTGCTTATAAATTCCCGAACACTTCGTTACAATTTCTAATCCGATCAAAAAATTGGGATTTTTTGTTTTTACCAAAAAGAGGGGATTCTGGCGATCGCGATATATATATATGAGACTATACTTTTTTCTATTTTTGTATGCAGAAGTAAGAAAAAAAGATGAAATTCGTTTTATTTTTTATTATTTACCATTTTACCTTGCCGAACTTTTTTTTCACGGAAAAAAGAATTCACTCTTTTTTCTTGTTGATAGAAAAAAGAGTGAATATCGGCCAAAAAATTATCTGGATGATTCTTTACTACAATTTACTCTTATGTCACATAAAAATGCATTCGTGGTGTTTTTCCTTTGATTACAATAAAAAAATACCTGCTCGCCAGAAAAAAAAAATTAACTAATTTCAATTTAATTAACTTTAATTAAGTTAAGGCTATACTTGATTTAGGATTCAAAGGAAAGAAATCATGGAGCTGAAGTAACTCATTCAAAACGCCTTTTAAAAGATTACGTGGTACGATTGAATCGAATAAGCCCTTATGGAATAAAAATTCAGCCGATTGTGAACCTTCAGGTACTGCCTTATTCAATGTTTGTTCAATTACTCTTTTACCGGCAAATGCAATATAGGCGTTAGGTTCAGCAATAATGATATCTCCCAACATCCCAAAACTAGCTGTCACCCCACCAGTTGTAGGAGACGTAAGGATTGACACATAAAATAACTTTTTATTCGATTGATAATCATATAAAGCAGAAGATATTTTAGCCATTTGCATCAAGCTCAAACTTCCTTCTTGCATTCGTGCTCCTCCGGAAGCACACACTAAAATAAGAGGTAAAAATTGATTGGTAGCATACTCAATCAAACGAGTAATTTTCTCACCTACTACGGATCCCATACTACCCCCCATAAACTGAAAATCCATAACCCCAACTGCTACGGGAATGCCGTTTAGTTGACCTGTGCCTGTTTGAACAGCCTCGGTTAATCCTGTCTTTCTTTGATAAGAATCAATACGATCTTTATAAGGTTCCTCTTCGGAATGAAATTCAATGGGATCCAGAGATACCATGTCTTCATCCATAGGATCCCAAGTCGCTGGGTCAATCAAAAGTTCAATTCTATCTGAACTATTCATTTTCAAATGATATCCACATTGTTCACAAAGATTCATTTTTGACTTCAAAAATTTCTTATAATTTAATCCATAACAATTTTCACATTGAACCCATAAATGCTTGTATTTTTGAGTTATATCGAGATCATTAGAACTTTCTCTTATAACCAAATCGCTACCATTCGTGCTAGTTATTAGACTGGTACTCTCGTTTTCACTACTATTTTCGCTTTCACCACAAATGTAACTATAAATGTAACTTTCGCTATAATAGTTACTACCACTAAAAATAGAACTATCAATACAGATTTGAGAGCGAAGATAACGGTCAATGCAACTATTGATGTAATTATTCCAACTATAGTTAGTATCATACATATAATGATCATATTGGGAGTCGCCAATCCTAGACCCATTATTCAGATAACTAGAACTCCAATAACTAGAAAGTTCTTTTTCTAGTTCACCCAGAAAAGAATAATCAGTCTCAATCTCAAAAACTTTATTTTCTATATCAAAATAGATGGAATAACTGTCCTTATTACTATCCTGAACTAAAAAAGTTTCATCAACGCTGAAATCCCAAATGTCCCTGACGCCGACTAAATGATCAACATTACTGGAACTCGAGTTGTCACTATTACTCCAACTATGGATGTGTTTATCTGTATCATTTAGAATCGGGTCTTCACTTATACTGGTATTTTCAAAAGGATTGAAACTATCCATTGATTTACCTAGCCTACACCTGTATCCTAATTCCACATTGGATAAGATCGAATTGAACCACCATTTTTCCATAGAACTTTCTTGCTGCTATTTCCATCAAAATAAATAGATGAATAGTCATTCGATGAAAAATCATTTAACTATTTTTTTGCCTCTCAAAATAAGTATATAGATCCAATCAACAGGATTATTAACTAAATAAAGAGTGGGTATTAAAAAAAAATGATTCTCTTTTCCTTTTTTGTAAGAAACCGGAGTATCACTTCACTATATATGATATTTTATGAGGGAATCATGTTTTCAATTTTTTTTTTTCGAAGTGTAAATATAAAAGTAATTTGTTATATTGTGTCAAATTCGCATCAAGAAAAGTAATATTTCTTTTCTCCTAAAAGAAATGAAAAAAAAAAAAAAACACATTTTTTTGTAAAATCTCGTCTATTAATAAGTTTCTATTCC